GGGTTCTGTCAAGCTAGCTATATGCTGTGTATTATCGACGATTTCTACATAAGGTGGTAAGATGATATCTTGAGCAGTTACATATCCAGGGCCTCTGACACAAATAGACGCCTCACAAGTTCCATAGAGATTACTTCTCAATACGATTTCTTTCAAATTCATTAAAATTTCATGTACTGATTCTTGAATACCCGTTATCGTAGAATATTCGTGTGATATTTTCTCAGATTTTGCGCGTGTGATACATGTTCCTTCGATTTCTCTAAGCAAAGCCCTTCGCATCGCAATGCCTATTGTGTCTGCTTGACCTTTCATAAGCGGAGACAGAATAAAGCGCCCATAAAAAAGACGCTTACTGTCTGCTGCTGATTCAACACACTTCCACTGTAGTGTCCGAGTAGATACTGTTATTTTCTCTCGAACCATAATAATATTATTTGATCAGATCATTGAATCATTTATTTCTCTTGTTTCTCTTACTATTCAAATATCTTCCTTTTTTATTTCTACACACGTCTTTTTTTCGGGGGTCTACAGCCATTATGTGGCATAGGGGTTACATCCCGTACGAAAGTTAATAGTATACCACTTCTGCGAATAGCTCGTAATGCTGCGTCTCTTCCGAGACCTGGACCTTTAATCATGACTTCTGCTCGTTGCATACCTTGATCTACTACTGCACGAATAGCATTTGCCGCTGCGGTTTGAGCAGCAAACGGCGTCCCTCTTCTTGTACCTCCGAAGCCACAAGTACCGGCAGAGGACCAAGAAACCACCCGCCCGCGTACATCTGTAACAGTCACAATGGTATTATTGAAACTTGCTTGAATATGAATAACCCCCTTTGGTATTTTACGTGTACTCTTACGTGAACCAATACGTCCACGTGAACCCCTTTTCGGTATAGCTTTTGCCATATTTTATGATCTCATAAATTTGAGTCAGAGATATATGGATATATCCATTTCATGTCAAAACAGATTCCCTATTTGTATATCAGGTCTTTAACGAGTTTGATTATCCTTGTCTTTGTTTATGTCTTGGGTTGGAACAAATTACTATAATTCGTCCCCGACGACGGATTAGTCGACATTTTTCACAAATTTTACGAACGGAAGCTCTTATTTTCATATTTGCCACTCCTTACTTTAATTTTGAATCCACTTTTTGGAAGAAAATAAGTTTCTTGAAATTTTCGATTTCAAATCGTATTCCTACGAAAGAAATGGTGAAGTTAAAAAACACCTAATCTTTCGAATCTTTGTTGCGGAGTCGATAAATTATACGACCTCTGGTTGAATCATAACGACTTACTTCAATTTTTACTCTATCTCCTGGCAGTATCCGTATAAAACTACGTCGGATCTTTCCTGAAACATAACCTAGAATCATATCTTCATTATCTAAACGAACCCGGAACATACCGTTGGGAAGCGATTCAGTAATTAAACCTTCATGAATCCATTTTTGTTCTTTCATTCCAGGTAAAACCCCCTTGAAGTATCAACTAGTGGAGGAAGAACCCTATTAGAGAACCCACCCCTTCTCTTTTCTTTTTCACAAAAAAGAAGTTTCATATCGGATATTAGAAAGATTACCATATATAACACAAAATTTCTCCGCCTATTCTTTCTAGTCGAGCCTCTCGGTCTGTCATTATACCTCGAGAAGTAGAAAGAATTACAACCCCCATCCCACCTAAAATTCTAGGAATTCTTTGATAGTTAGAATAGATTCGTAGACCCGGCCGACTTATCCGTTTTAAATTTAAAAGATTTCTATAAGTCCTTTTCCTATTCCTTCTATGTCGTAGGGTTAAAACCAAAAAATATTTGTTGTTCTCTCGATGTTTTCTCACATTTTCGAGAAAACCCTCTCGTAAAAGTATTTTAACAATACTTTGGCTGATATTAGTAGATGCTACTCGAACCACGCTTTTTCTATACATATCGGCATTTCGTATAGAAGTTATTATGTCAGCAATAGTATCACTACTCATGATTAATTAAAATTATTGGTGCCTCCAAATTTCGATATAATCAACATGTTTTTCTTTTTTTTTTTACGTGTTTGTTTATAAATATTAATTTTGAAAGGTATATACGTGAGAGAAAATCTACTAAATGAATCTTAATCTATTTCTTTTAAATACCCTACTATCACCATATCGTGGTCTTATTTTATAATACCTCGGGAGCTAATGAAACTATTTTAGTAAAATTGAACTGTCTCAATTCTCGGGCAATCGCACCAAAAACTCGAGTTCCTTTTGGATTTCCTTCTTGATCAATCACAACTGCAGCATTGTCATCATATCGTATTATCATACCGTTGTCACGTTTAAGTTCTTTACAAGTACGGACAATTACAGCTCTGACCACTTCTGATCTTTCTAGAGGCATGTTTGGAACTGCGTCTTTGATCACAGCAACAATAACGTCACCAATATGAGCATATCGACGATTGCTAGCTCCTATGATTCGAATACACATCAATTCTCGAGCCCCGCTGTTATCTGCTACATTCAAATGGGTTTGAGGTTGAATCATATCATTTTTTTATCTGTTTTTTACAATACAAAGGTCGAAGAAAAAAAGAAATATTATTTGTCCAAAAAAAGAAACCTGCACCCACTATTTTTAAGTTTTTAAGTAAGGCCTATTTCTTTTTTATCCCAAAATGATAAATTGAGCTCGTATAGGCATTTTGGACGCTGCTATTGAAATAGCCCTTCTGGCTATAGTTTCTGTTACTCCACCCATTTCATAAAGGATTCGACCTGGTTTAACAACCGCTACCCAATATTCGGGAGAGCCTTTACCTGAACCCATACGTGTTTCTGCGGGTCTTACTGTAACCGGTTTATCTGGAAATATACGAACCCATATTTTTCCACCGCGACGTGCATTTCGTGTCATTGCTCGTCGACCTGCTTCTATTTGTCTAGATGTGATCCAAGCGGGTTCAAGTGCCTGAAGAGCGTATTTACCAAAACAAATAGTATTACCTCGATAAGATATTCCCTTCATTCTTCCTCTATGTTGTTTACGGAATCTGGTTCTTTTGGGGTTATAGTTGATGGTTTGTTTTGAATTCCATCTCTACTACAGAACCGGACGTGAGAGTTTCTTCTCATCCAGCTCCTCGCGAATAAAATAAATTCAAATTAAAGATTTTGAGTTCAATTTGAATTCTATTCAGATATAATATTATGCATAGATGTATTTATATTTAATTTTAATAACTGAATCATGGATTTCATTTAATCTAGATCAAATCTTATTAATTTGTATATCTTGATTTGTCTATTTTGTTTGTATAGATATATATATAAATAATAATAATGAAATTAAATATATATATTAATAACTAAACTATTTTTTCTTCTATTTATCGATATTAGAATGTTAAAAGGAATCTTTTTTTTGTTTTACTCTTTATCGTATTGGATTGACCCAAATTTAGCAATCCAAGAAAATAAAGTTTTCGCGGGCGAATATTTACTCTTTCCATTTCTATTTCAGTTCTATCATTCGTTCATAACTTTTCCGAATAGATAAATTGGTCTCTGGTCGGTTCCGCCATCCCGATCAATGAATCATTCAAATTTATTTTCATAGAATCTTTTGAATTCACAGGTTCCGTCGTTCCCATCGCTTCTTATTTAATGGTTAGGTCTGAATTCTACAATGGAGCTATTAGTTCTTGAGTCAATATTCTTAGTCTTTATTGGCTCGAAGCTCTTTATTTTTTGTTCGATGAGCAGATCCATTTAATGATGAATCCGTATTGATGCTTTATTACACAGATTTTTTATGAGATGACTCATAGACCTTACATATTGGAATTATATATCATCAATATTTTCTTTCTTCCTCTCATCCTTCCATTTATCCATACCCTTTCTTTTTTTTATTATTAACAATTTAGAAGCAGATTTTTTAATAAATAATAAAAAAGATTTCAGTTGCTACAACAATATGAACAATATATCATATCTTGACTGGTTCTTTGGATCCAGATAATACGAAGTGATGAGTTGGTTATTACTTCTATAGTTATTTGTTTATACTATGGGGCTGGTTTTTATACTAACCCTCAAAAAACCAACGAGTCACACACTAAGCATAGCAATTTTATCAAAAGATTAAGTTAATTTTTATTAAACCCTATAGAATTATAATTTATAATTGTTCATTTTTTTTTATTGAACAGAAAAGAAGAAACTAATTTCTTTTGTTCCATTGCTGGATAGAATAAAAAGGGAAATAAGGTTTATTATTCCCCCTCGATAAATATCCAAATTTTGATGCCTAATACCCCATAGATTGTTCGAACTGTATAGCAACAATAATCAATTTTAGCTCGAATGGTTTGTAGTGGAACCCTACCTTCTCTGATCCATTCAACACGCGCAATTTCTTTTCCGTCGATACGTCCTGCAATTTGCACTTGAATTCCTTTTGTATCTGCTTGTTCAGTTAATTCTATAGCCTTTTTCATTGCTTTGCGAAAAGAAACTCTATTTTTTAATTGGCCGGCTATAAATTCTGCAAGAATATTAGGGTTTCCATAAGGCTTTTCAATTCGTGCGATAGCAATGTTAAGTTTTCTATTTACAGAATGAAATTCTTTTTGTAAATTCATCTGTAATTCTTCGATTCCTCGGGGTCGACTTTCAATTAATATTTTTGGAAATCCCATATAGATTATTATTTGGATCAGGTCGATTCTTTTTTGAATCTCTATACGCGCAATTCCCTCGACGCCAGAAGACGTTTTCATATTTTTTTGTACATAATTCTTTATATAATTTCTTATTTTTTGATCTTCTTGCAGACCCTCAGAATAATTTTTTGGTTGTGCGAACCAAAGGGAATGATGACCTTGGGTTGTACCAAGTCTAAAACCAATTGGATTTATTTTTTGTCCCATGTTCCCCCATTACTATACATATCATAATACGACATAGTTGTATCTTTTTTTTTCCGTTTAGGTTT